TTTTTGATTAAAAATAAAAAGGCACAAGGTAAGGGATTTTATCGAGGAATCTTTTTACTATTCATGTATCATAGATTGGTAGGGAGATTTGGATCCCTTGTTTGCTCTTCCTAGCATTTTCCATATGAAAGAAATTAGGAATAGAGAATCTATTTCAAAATCAAAACAAGGTAGATTTTATATCTATTCTTTTTTATTGGATTTGATACATTGTGGTCAATCACGTAAGATTGGTGAATTAGTTGAAAGTACGGAAAGAGAGGGATTCGAACCCTCGGTAAACAAAAGTCTACATAACAGTTCCAATGTTACGCCTTCAACCACTCGGCCATCTCTCCGACATCAGGATTATGACTGAGTATCTGGGTGAATAGCGAGTTATTCATCGTTTTTTAGATTATGGTTAATACCTTTTTTGACCGGAAAAATTGGAAGTAGATATAAGGTTTTTTTTTAATGAGTCCGCTTTTATGTTAGTTCGTACTATACAATTCCTTTGTTTGTGAGAAAATTTTCTCACAAAAGAAAAGGTAAAGGAAATAAAAAGAGTTAGAGAATGGATTACTACCTATGCCAAGATCGCGTATAAATGGAAATTTTATTGATAAAACCTTTACAATTGTAGCCGATATCTTATTACGAGTCATTCCGACAACTTCCGGAGAAAAAGAGGCATTTACTTATTACAGAGATGGTGCGATTTGATTATCATTATTTTTTTTTATTTCTCGCCGATTTGGAATAGAAAGAAAAACGAGTATTGAAAAAAAAATCTACGCTTTTGAAGGTGAAGTTTATAATATAAAAATATAAAAAAAACAATCCCTTCTGTCATGTATCCACGATTAATGCAGCCTTAGATGCTTCAATTGTGAATTATAGTATTGAGCAAAAGGTTTTTACCTATGGTTCCCGTATTACAGATCAATCCTACTACACTAATACAATATACGAATAGGAGGCATAGGGGAAGAAGCACTACGCCGAGAAATCAACAACACGAAAACTTTCTTCAAAATGATTCCCTTTCTTTCTTCTTCTTCTTCTTTGGGATTGGGACTAATTAAAATGGTTGGAACAATAAACATCCATCTCGTTCGTACTTTGGATACCCGTATAACCATTGAAGACTGTTGAAGTGACTAATTCCTGGAAATTTAGGGGCGTTGAGAACAAAGAAATTTTTAGAGTTTCCTTTTTTATTTTTATCTAGCATGAACCCACTTAGTAGTAAGAAAAGATCTTTTGCAAGAAGGTTGGCTAGGGATTTCTTGTAAAAACATTAGCCCCGCTTAGTTCATAATGACATCACATTTTTCCATATATTATTTTCATTATGCACCTAAAGGAGGAGCCGTATGAGATGAAAATCTCACATACGGTTCTGAAACGGAGAATTCGTTAAAGCGAATGACGACCGTAACGGATGTCGGCTCAATCTGAAGGAAATTATGCGGAAGCATTACAGAATTATTATGAAGCTATGCGACTAGAAATTGACCCCTATGATCGAAGTTATATACTCTATAATATAGGCCTTATCCACACAAGTAATGGGGAACATACCAAAGCTTTAGAATATTATTTTCGGGCATTAGAACGAAACCCCTTTTTACCACAAGCTTTTAATAATATGGCTGTGATCTGTCATTACGTGCGACTATCTCCACTATAGAAAAAAAGAACGAACAGCTAGTCAATGAAATACTAGAAACACAAAAAAAGGGCTTTCTACATAAGCATCGTCCAAAACGATTTTTTATCAGCTGTAGCAAATAAATAAACTTCATCGATCGAAATATGAAGTGAAGACTAGATATGCCTAAATACTTTCTTTTCTATGGATAAAAAAAGATTTAATTGATAGAGGAAGCACCGTAAAGATCAATTGGAAAGGTTTTGGACCGATACAACAAGAGCTGTTTATTTATATCATAATATGAGATAAATCTTAGGAATCTACTTATGTAATAGAGTGGATCCCCTAAGGTATTGAGCAGCGGTGTAGCATCAGATCCTAAAGACAGTAAGTCTTTTTCTTTTTTATGAAGTATGAAAAAGTCTTTTTCAAAGATTCTATATAAATTTTTATATGAAAGCGGGATAGTTACCTTTCAGAAAATTCGAATATCTAATAACAGTGGACATGCCTTTTTTTTCTGAAGGTAGGAGAAAAGATAAAACTTATTATATTAATTAATATATTAATTAAATCAAAATGAAAGTTTGAAACTCATGTAATTACTCTCTTTTGTTTAATCCAAGAAAAACAAAATATCTATAAGAAATCTCATTCAATTAGACATTCAATTAGATATAAAGTTCAAGTAGGTTAAAGTTAAAAAACTGGTACACCAAAACAAAAGAGTTGGTTGTCGAGCCGTATGAGGTAGGAAACTCTCAAGTACGGTTCTCAGGGAGGGAATTGACCCGCCTATTCCGACCGTGGAGAACAGGCCATTCAACAAGGAGATTCTGAAATGGCGGAGGCTTGGTTCGC